AGTGCTGATAGTGCTGATAGTGCTGATAGTGCTGATAGTGTTGATAGAAACCGGTTTTTTCCTAAAAAAGAAAAAAAAAAAGATTAAAATCACGACTTCAATTCAATGGGAATGTTGACCCCCAGCAGTTCGTGACTGCGAGCTTTAAGAAAAGAGTTGATGGAAGACAGAGTGTTCGCTCTGGTTGAAGCTCGGGTGATGTAAAGCAAACCATCATGTTCTAGACTAAAGGGGATTCCTAACCTGCCCTGTTTTAATTTCTCCACCATATACATGAGAAAAACTAACTCGTGAGAGGCCAAAGCTCTGGAAATAAGTAATCCCTCGTGGTAATGGCTTCTGCCTATAGAATTTTCTTCTAACTTACCCTTCTAACTTATCATAGTAGGGTTTTATGCGAGTAGGCAAACTCGGCGACCAAGAGTGTTTTGAAAAAGGGTAAGTTCCTTCAAGACTGGATGCTCCAATACCTTTTGTGTAAACTCCTCTAAGGAGGAAAGACTGTAAAAAGACTTAATTTTTTCTTTTTTAGGGAAAAAGGCGTTTCTATCAACACTATCAGCACTATTGACATCGCTCTGAGAAATCTCATCAGCTCCCATTCTCTTTCTTTCTTCCAAATTCTGCCATTCTTGATCGTTACTGTGTTGGAAGTGAAAAGTACAATCATTCTTAGTCTCTTCTTCCTTTTGCTCCCACGATGGTTTATCTAAAGAAAACCCTTCCCAGGGCTCTATCTCCGAGAAACTTGCAACAAACTCAGATCTTTTATCCCTTCTAATAGGTTCTCCGCTGTTTCCTAAGACAAGCCCGACTAAGACTTTTCCGTGTGCCCTCCTCTTTAGAAGAACATCTCTATATCCCAAGGAACGAATAGAATCCTCGAGTACGGCGGCGAAATTATTAAAAGGAATAGGCTCTATTCCGTGAGATTCCGCGTAATTTACATACGACTCGTACAAGGAAAGGATCCTGGTATCGGATCTTTTCTCGCACCTAGATTTGCTTCGTTTCCTGGGCAATACCCCACCTTATCTGCCAACCAATGAAAAATCCCTGAATTTTCTAAGCCGCCCCCGGATACCTCATTAAAAGCCTCTGTGCTTTGACCTATATGGATGGGTCCACTGTTTCGGCATGGCAAGAGCCCAATTGATCGCATATACGGGCGACAGGCGGAGCTTCTTTCTTCCCCGCACCGCAGGGATAGGATATGAGCAGAAATAAGAAATTACCCGGTTTGCCTGGCCTATTCGTTTTGTTAGTTCCACTCGGGACGGGGAGAAATTGGAAGGGAGTTTCAATATGGCAACAATTGAAAATATCTTTCGAAGACATGTTGCGAAAGAGTAAAGGCTGCCTTTACCTATACCCAAAACTCCTGTAACCCTGTACCTATACAAGCTCTAACCCTGCTTGGTATACTGGCATCTCACCCCTGCCAATACTAGCTCCATTTTTGTTCTCACTTTGGGCTTTTCCACCCCTAATCTTTGAAGTGTGGGAGTGCTAGTATCAACTAGTGGTAGAAGCAGCTTGACCCCCCCCCAGCTCTCGTGGTACAATCTCTTTCCTCCGGAGCCCAGACTGACTTCTAATTCGGCTCGCGGAAAGGAGAGGGGGGTGGAGTGCTACGGGACTTGACCAGTGGCTTGTCGCGGAACAAGCTAACTAAGCCACAACCACCAAAGTAAGTGATCTATTAACCCAGTTCTCCCCGCTTTTTTTAGATCCACGGGTTTTTTCCCCGTTGCTATCTTTGCATCGTCATCGCTGGTAAACTCCAAGTAGTCATCGGACCCCTTCCATTTTATAAAAATCCATAGTTTAGTTCACCTACTTATTGGGTAATTGGTTAGGTTGTCGAATCCTCCTCAGGTAGCCTCGTCAAAACGAAATGAAGAACGAGAGTGAGATATAGAAACTGCCTCCATTCCAAAATGAATTCCTTATCGGAAAATAATTAATGATGTGGATAAGCTGATACCGACTCGTCAATCTACTCCATATTCAATCCGCCCCATATTACTGACTTACTGACGCGAAAGCCGGAAACTCGTTCGTTGGTAAACCCATGCATCAATTTGATAGATTTTTCATTTCTCTATCTGCGTCGCTTCTTTGCAATCCGGCAAAAGACACAGAGACAAAACTTTGAAAAGAAATTTGCGGGAAAAAGAATGAAATTTCTCCCGTAAATTGGTTTTTGTACTTGTAGTCAGAAACGACTTGGAGGAGTTAGTTCTAGTAATTGAATGACGAGGAGCCGTATGAGGTGGGAATCTCACGTACGGTTCTGTATAGCGACGTTGTAGCTGTCGACTATTTCACAACTACACCAAAAAAACCCAACTCTGCCCTACGTAAAGTCGCCAGAGTTCGATTAACCTCCAAGTTTGAGGTAACGGCTTACATACCAGGTATTGGCCACAATTCGCAGGAACATTCGGTGGTCCTTGTGAGAGGCGGAAGGGTCAAAGACCTACCCGGCGTTAGGTATCACATCGTCAGAGGAGCCTTAGATGCTGTAGGAGTGAAGGGTCGTAGAAAAGGGCGTTCTAGTGCGTTGCAGAACATTGTCACAACTTGTATCATCGCAATGATTCCGTATCAGTGGTTCTGATATGTCAAATGTGTAGCCGACCCAGCATGGCCAGGGGACTGAAGCCTGCTACTACAAAGATTGGTTATTATCCGTCTATTTGTGTGAAACAACTTGGTGTCTAAGGTGTTTTATTCCATTAAGTTGAGTTTTACCCGGACTTCCACCTAAAAAAAAAAGTCTTTTCCTTCTGGAACAGATTCAGGTTACGACTACGGATATTCGGCGGAGACTTTGTATACAGCTACCGATTGGATCGAGAAACCTACGGACATTACTAGTAAGATAATTGAATTGCAAGATTTTTCTTTTCCATATTTTTCCTTCTGTGGAAGAAAAGGAAACGGATGCTCAATGTGCAATGAGTAAATATGATTTGCGTGATAGAAAAAAAATTGGTTGGAAATCGCTTGGGTAGTTTTTATTCAATCATATGGAAAGCTGTATTCGACGAAAGCCGCACGTGCAGTTTGGAGGGAGATCCCCATTAACCGGTGGATCCACTCTACAATATGGAGTGAAGAAGCCAAAATAGTAGCTTAACTTAAGATAACGCCGAAAAATAAAAATTGATTGAAGTCTGACAGAATTGTAAACTCGTGGTACATCGGAGCAATGTAGTGAACAAAATTAGAAATATTGAATCGGATCCAATTTATCGCAATCGATTAGTAAACATGCTAGTTGATCGTATCATGAGAAACGGCAAAAAATCACTAGCTTATCAGATTTTTTATCAGGCTATGAAGCGGATTAGATAAAAGACAAATAGGAACCCACTGTCTGTGTTGCGACAGGCAGTGCGTGGGGTAACTCCCGATGTAGTCACGCAAACCAAACGTGTGGGTGGATCAACTTATCGAGTTCCCGTTGAAGTAGTACCTGCAGAAGGAAAAGCTTTGGCCATCCGGTGGTCATTGATCGCGTGTCGAAAACGCTCAGGTCGAAGTATGGCTTTAAGATCGAGTGATGAATTGATGGATGCCGCCAGAAATTCTGGTAGTGCCATACGGAAAAAGGAGGAGATTCATAAAGTTGCGGAAGCTAATAAAGCTTTTGCCCACTTCCGCTAGTTTTGTTTAGATTCGTTCCAATCCACAATTTTTTCATTGCGGATTGGAACCGGGACGCAAGTATCGGTGAATCAAGAAATATCACGCGGAAGTGGATGAGTGAGGGGTTCACGACTACTTCCTTTTCAGTTTGTTAATTCTTACAATCTTCGTGATGCGGTGGTCGATGCAAAGTTAGTTGCGGAGTGCTTCGCTCTTGAAAAGGCTTGACGTAGGATTAGTTTTTTGTAGACCAAAAAATTAATCGGGGGCGCGCATCGCGTAGAAGAAAACTTTTATTTTTCCCTCTCTCTCTCCCTTGTCTTAGGGAATTTATGTTGTAAAAAAAGTTACAAAAAATTTTGGTATACGGGAAAAAAGCCTCTGTATGCAAGAATTTTAGAGACTCAATGTATTTTAGTTTGGTTGACACAGAAAGGTTTTTGTGATACACTAGGAATTAACAGGCTTACCAGCCTGGGGAATCGCTAACTCCTTTTCGAAAACCAAAAATTACCATGACCGCAACTTTAGAACGACGCGAAAGCGCAAGCCTATGGGGTCGCTTTTGCGACTGGATCACCAGCACCGAAAACCGTCTTTACATCGGATGGTTCGGTGTCTTGATGATTCCCACCCTACTAACCGCAACCTCTGTATTCATCATTGCTTTCGTCGCAGCTCCTCCTGTAGATATTGACGGTATTCGCGAGCCCGTTTCTGGTTCTTTGCTATACGGTAACAACATTATCTCTGGTGCTATCATCCCTACTTCTGCAGCTATTGGGTTACACTTCTACCCAATCTGGGAAGCAGCTTCCGTCGATGAATGGCTTTACAATGGTGGTCCTTACGAACTGATCGTTCTTCACTTCCTACTTGGTGTAGCTTGCTACATGGGTCGCGAGTGGGAACTAAGCTTCCGTTTAGGTATGCGTCCTTGGATTGCTGTTGCTTACTCAGCTCCAGTCGCAGCTGCTGCTGCCGTCTTCTTGATCTACCCAATTGGTCAAGGAAGTTTCTCTGACGGTATGCCTCTGGGCATTTCTGGTACTTTCAATTTCATGATCGTCTTCCAGGCTGAGCACAACATCCTTATGCATCCCTTCCACATGTTGGGTGTAGCTGGCGTATTCGGCGGCTCTCTATTCAGTGCTATGCATGGTTCTTTGGTAACTTCTAGTTTGATTAGAGAAACTACTGAGAATGAGTCTGCTAATGCAGGTTATAAGTTTGGTCAAGAAGAAGAAACTTACAACATCGTAGCTGCTCACGGCTATTTTGGTCGTTTGATCTTCCAATATGCTAGCTTCAACAATTCTCGTTCTCTACACTTCTTTTTAGCTGCCTGGCCCGTAGTAGGTATTTGGTTCACCGCCTTAGGCATCAGCACCATGGCATTCAACTTGAATGGTTTTAACTTCAACCAATCCGTGGTTGACAGCCAAGGTCGTGTTATAAACACCTGGGCTGACATCATAAACCGTGCCAACCTAGGTATGGAAGTCATGCATGAACGTAACGCTCATAACTTCCCCCTAGACTTAGCTTCTGTTGAAGCCCCTTCTATAAACGGATAATATCCGTCTGGTCATACAGCACAACTGGATACCAAACCCTTCAACTTCGGAAGATAGGGTTTGGTGCCCTCAAGGTTCATACGGTAAAACGAAGAGAGAGGACGATAACGGCCTGTCACAACCTCACGGTCTTCAGTTTCCGACCTTTTTTTGATAAGGAAAACTTGTTGGAATATCCCTCCGAGATTTAATACTTCAAAAAGTTCCTATTTCTACTCACTGAATGCTTGCAATCCTTCAATCTTTTGGTCAATCTTTTGGGTGGAAGGAGTTGAACAATACAATCTTTTCACAGATTCTCTGTCGTCTTGTTATAGACATGCAGTTAATATGGACTGTATCAATCAAAGAATCTATCTATATCTAGCTTAACACACGGATCTTGTTCACATTTGTTGAGCCCCTCAACATTAGCAAAGGGGGCGGACGTAGCCAAGTGGATCAAGGCAATGGATTGTGGATCCATCACGCGCGGGTTCAATCCCCGTCGTTCGCCCATCCGGGTAATTCAATACCACCGCTCCGCCTGCTGAGAGCGGAGAGAATTTGTTGAGGTGGATGAGGTATATACGGGTCTCTTCAACAATAACATTTGAAAATTTATGGTTTCATTCCAGTTTTGGATGCGGCTATTTACAGAAATAACCAGACTCGTCTGATATATTTCTTTCGTCCCATCTTGAAATTTCCAAAATTATCGGTATAATAAAAGAAATATGGGAAATAGATAGAGAAATAGTCTCATAACTAATATGGAAGAAGAAACTATGGTAAAGAAGGTAGTAGAAAGAAGAGTAGGAGTAAGAGGCCCCGACTCTTCCTCTGAAGTTTGGGACTTCTTAAAAGTCGATGCATTTAAATACTTTTCCGAATTATTGAAAAACCAACATCTCGAAGAACTTTTAGTTAGTCCAGCCTCCACCGCCGAACCTTTTATCAAATTATCTGACTTGTGATTTTTGAGTTCACTGTTTTTACGCAATCTGCGTCATTCAGTAATGAGGGGTAGTAGCATCACCCTGGAGATGCTGATGTTGCTAACGATACCAATTTTTATGCATCGCTTGAGTGACAAAAAATCGATCGAGAGAAGTTTTGTATTAACGAAAGTCATTGATGGAGGTGACGGGATAAAAAAGAAACAGGCGGAAAATCCCGGTAATTTATCCCACGACTGCTTCCTTCAATTCAAAAAATTTTTTTCTATCGGAAAAAATAGGAATAGGGGAGTGCCGGCTTTCTATTACTTAGATTCGAACAAAGATATTTCAATTTCCGCAGGTTCCTCAAATGACGAAAAAATTCGTTCTAATGTCATGACTCCTTTGGTTTACGGTAGATGGAAGGCACGCATAACGAGGGATTCCCCCCTATTTTTATTTGGCGGGGATATATTCAAATTCAAGGATGAGACTGAAGAAATTCAAGCGGTTCGTGGGGATAGGTATCTGCGAAATTTTCTTAGGTTTTTCAAATTCTATAACCAATTTGTAGCTTTCCACAACGGAAGTGACTGCTACCAAAACAATTTGGATTTGTCGCTTCTTCGGGAAATTCGTAACAAACAAGATCTGGATCGGTTACGAGCAATATGGTTAAGAAACGATTCATTAAGTCCTGTAGTATTGGACCCCTGTGACAAAGCGCTATTTGAATCCATAGATTCAGCAGATCACCGAGGAGATGGATCGGCATTTTCCTTTGAGCAAGAAGCCTTTTCTAACTTGTCTTCGTTTACGTCTTGTGAAAAAACGATGTTGTTTCGCAACTTTCTATCCGGATTAGATTATGAAAAGTATGGCAAAGACTTTCCCGTTCTACAAGCTTATTCACAAATTAGAAATCAATTAATCAACCGACTAACCGACTTCCCCTCGAGAATTAAGAAATCGAACCTTATTCTTGATGGGAAAATAGTTATTGACGTCAGTAATAGCATCAAATCCGAGAAAGGATTTTTCCCACCGAGAATGGGGGAGAATATCACGTTTACTGAAATATCTAGGAAGAAACTTGGGTTAGCAAGTAGCGGATACTTTGACTTCAATGAGATTTTTCCAAACTATTTTGAAGCATCTTTGGGGATACCTAAAAAAACAACTAATCGAAGTGAAAATACTAATTTTTCAAAAAAATTGAAAGGAAGGGGGAATCTAGATTTGATATATTCTCTAGTGAGATTGTATGGGCGAAGTAAAATCATATCTCTCTACCCAACCTACATATTTCTTCTCCACGACTACTTCTGTGCGTTATCCACTAACTATTTCTCCCAAATCAATTATTGGTTGGATGTCTGGACGGGGAGCAGAGAATATACCATCGTAGCAAGAATTGCAACTGAATAAACAGTATTCGAGTGGAAGGGTAATGTGGAGCGTCTATTGAACGACTATGTTACTTCCCGAATTGAGGAGTGTAGGAATGTTCAATCAAATGTCCATAGATGGCTCGATACGACAGGGGATTTGTCTCTTTCGCCCGTCGGAAAATCTTTGAGAAAAGCATTGAGGGACGACTTGGAAGAATTAATTTGCCGTGTGTCAATAATGAGAAACGAGTTACTAAATAATGCTGGTGCCTGTCTCGGTAGTACCAATCAACATACCAAGAAATATTTTCACCGATTTATTGATGTGTTATTTTTGTCTAAAATGATTGTTGCTGAGACTACTCGCCAGAAAGCTATGGTAGATACCATTGATTACTGCATCGAGAAATTGGACGATATAGATTTTGAGAAATTGAACAAAATGGATCTTATTGATCTTGATTTTTTATCAAGTTTATTCGATGGTTATATTGACGAACAGATACTTTCTCTCAAAACAATTCTTGGAAGAAAAAGAAGTTTCTTCATCGAGCCTAGACTGTTAAGAGGTGAAGAATCGGTAGGTTCCTCGACCGCACTGAAACCTGGGTCGAATCCCACTATTCCTGGATTGCCTCGCATCGAATCTATCCGAGCAGGATTCTCAAATGATGCTTTTTTCATTACGGGGCGGCAATTTTGGAATCTGTTTCTGCATGATTTAAATCGTGAAGGAGGTTCAATTAAGGATATTGGTGTGGGTATTTCAAAAAACATTTCCGATCAAATGAATAAATTAAACGACTCACCTGTACGGAGCCGCACTGAAAACAAGTTCATTTTGAGAATCAAAGGGGGTTTCTTCATCGGGAGATGCAACAGTAGTTATCTCAACGTGTTAGAAACCTTCTCCGTGGGCTCCGACGAAAAAGCCATCTCATCTGATATCATCTCATCTATTCATCCCCAACTGTCAGATTCGTTATCATCCAATTTCTCGAAACAAACAGCATGGAAGACAGCTGGTCACTTACTCACACCAATTCAATTTATTTCGTCTAATCTGCATGAATCTGCAACAATAGTAACTCACTTAGATGGACTTCCCAATTCTATTTCGGATCTAAATGGGTTACTGGCAAGTTTGAACTCATCCCCTTGTGAAGCGATAGACTCGTCCCTATTTTCGTGCAGTAACGATGGAGTTTTTTCGGAAGAGGCGTCGGTAAACTCCGACTGGCGGTTGGACCATCAGCGACCCCAACCTCGTTGGAATCTGGTATTAGATCAAGTCAATTCGGAGAAGTTTGTTAAAGATGGATTAGACTCAAGAAATGGTTCCACTAGGAATCAAGTCTATCAAAACGGTTTGTCTATTGGATATTTTTGGGAACCAGAAGAATTGGATACACCTTATTGGTTGCTAAGATTCTCATTATGCCATGATGTAACATCGAGATTTCTAGCGGGATCAATTGGAAAGGAGGGTCCCCGCGAAGATGCAGGGTTTGCAGATTCATCTGCCCGGGAAGAAGCTACTCGCCTGTCCCATTTCACCAATTTTAATGAATTCTCAAAAGATTTAAACAAATATAAGATCTCTTGGATCTTTTGGAGAGACAGTTTGGGTGAAAAATGGAGCTTATTGAGAGATTATATACCTCTGTTTTTTACCCCCACCTGGTGGAGATACTTCTACGACCTGATCAGAGAAACATATCCAGAAATAGTACTTAAAATAAGTTATGACTCAAATTATGATCTTCCTAGAATTTGTGAGGGAATTGCTAAGGATTTAGTAGGTAGCGGGAAAGGCTATTTATTACGAAGCCTGCAAAGGCTAGGATTGAGATTCGAAAACAATTCTATTCGTACTCTATCATCCGAGATAAATCTTCTCATTTACGAAAAAATTCCTGATGAAGCGGAGATGTCACATCCAGGAGAATGGTCGGTATCTCAATTTTTCGATAGGCCTATCTTCTATTGGTACATCTTCTCAATATTATTCGTTCTCGCATTTTTGAAACATCCCTTGTCTGCCGTTTCGGGTTCCAATTTCTTTCATTCATGGAAACGTTTTGATACCATTGAATATTTAACAGACCCAATGCGTGGATCCTATTTGAAAAAGGTAATGTATTCCCCCCCGACAAGCTAAATGTTAACGAGAGATCTACTAATCCATTCCTTGAATAGATTCTTGAGTTATGGAAATAATATAATTTTTTTCCTTCTCGTGAAAAATGAACTTGATTCATGGATATTTCGTAGAGAAAGCTCTGATATTCTAGATAATAGTAGAGAACTACTGACTCAATATTTAGTAGCGACTCAAATTATCTACAGGCATGCATCGAAATCAAAATCCAATTATGATTTATTGAGCAACAAGATTTTTCATGAACCTTATCCACGAGGAAGATCCAATGTTTTGGCATACTTACTTCAATTCTGGCAAAATGATCTATTGGGTCACAAGATCCGTAAGTTGGATCCTGGGGAGAAGTGGGCTTTTTCCGCCTTCGGAAGAAATATTCTATTTTCAGCAACAACAAGACGAAGAGATGGTATACTAAACATGCCATGTTGTGACATACCTATTTCACTCCAATCGGGATTATTACCATATAAAGGAATTTTGCTAGTAGGACCTATAGAAACTGGCCGATCCTCTATTATTAGAGATGTAGCATTCAACTCCTACTTTCCAGTGGTGAAACTACCACTAAAGAAATTCATATACAACCGATCCTTTTTCAGCAATGAACGTGGAAATTTCATCTCGAAAGAGAGCGTACACCGATTAAATCTCGTCTTTGAAATAGCGAAGGAAATGTCTCCTTGTACACTATGGATTCAAGATATTCATGAATTGAATATTCATCGCTCGTATAATAAACTAGAAGCTGATCCCAAATTTTTACTTTGCCAAATATTGAAGAGTATTGGTCACAAGCTCGGCAACTCCAAGATCCGCAAGAATGTTGTTATTGCCACGACTCACGTACCTGCGAGGATAGATCCAGCTTCAGTAGCTCCGAATCGGTTAAACTAATTAATAAATTTTCGAAAGTCCAATGGGCGTCAACGTCAGAAAGAATTGTCAATTCTATTACGTATCAAAGGTTTCAAAATAGGGGCTAATCCGCCTCTCCTTGAGAGTACTGTGTCTGGAACTATGGGTTATAGTAAACGAGATTTATTCTTTCTCGCTAATGAAGCGTTATTAATAAGTATTTCCAGAAGAAAAAAATTTGTAGGTAGCAATGCAATTGGATTAGCTTTGCATAGACAGCATTCGACTGTTAGTGATATGGGCAATGGGATGGAATCTGATTCTGAATGGGAAATCTCTTCCTACGAGATAGCGGAAGCCACTTCGAAGAATACTTTGATAGATACTTATCTCATGAATATTCCATTTATTGGTCGTGACGCGTTGAAGATGCGATTTTATTATTTGTCTAACTGGTATGTGGAACCTTCAATAACCAAATCAACTATTGACGAATTCACTATGTTTTCGCATCTCCTAGGGCTACTAGCTGAATTAGTAGCTCGCGATTCGTTCCAAATGGATATGAGAAAAAAAGAAAATTTCACTGTTATCGATAAACTCGTAGAGAATGACTTAAACCTAGCTTGTGGTGTCCTAGAAAACCTCTCAAATAATTTCTCGCGTTCAGAAATTTGTGAGGGGGGGGGTCAACGCAATAAGAGTTTTTCTATTCCCTTTTCTATTGGAAAACCCAAGTATTGCTCAGGTGTAACCTCTCCAAGTCGCTCCTCTAAATTTCTAAGAAGGGAGAGACTTAGTAGTATAACCGACTTCGAGATGCAACAGTCACCCGAATTAATAAACTCGACGACAGAGGTGTCGCGTGAGATTACTTGGTCCCATAAGGCTTGGCGTCTCCGTTTCCTGCGAGGCGGGACTTATGAATTGATGGGGGTATTATCCGAACCCAACCATTTGTATAACTTAATTCTCCTTTACCACAATCAGAATTATATACCCCAACAAGATTTTGAATTCAATAAGATTAAGGGGGAGAAAAGGAAATGGCGCGAGAAAAGCGGGTATCTTTTCAGTTTTGAAAAATCTGTCACTAATGTAACAGATCACTTTATTAAAAGATTAGAAAACCGATTGGATAATATGTTGTTACGTGAGCAATTTTTCGAATTGGGAATCTCTGGCGACTCATCTAATGAGTATGAAACACATTGTGATCGATTTAATGAAACGATTCGACTCTTCGGGGGGCGCTTCATCTGGGACCCCATGCTTCTGTTCCAGCCAGACCCGAACATTCCTTCCCTGCGCCGCAACTTGTTGCCGACAAAAGAACTGGCGCGGAGGCTTTACACCATTTACGGCATGAGAAGGCAGCGCCTTCAAAAGATGTCAAATAAGAAAATTAAAAATTTCTTTCTCTATCGTGAAGATAATCCGAAATTGAAACCCGACTCATCTCTTAATCGGTGGAATAATCTTCCTTCGGATGAGGAGGAACAAGATTCTGAATACGTCAAAGAAACTTCTTTCATGGATATACATCTGCAATATCCACAGACATTTACTCCTGTTCGTTTGGATTGCTACACGGTAGCGGAGGATTTCCCGGGACGATTTATTCGGTCTAGGCTTCTGGTTCATAGAAACAGATGGATGAGACGGAACCGTTCCCCATTTCAGGATTTTATTATCTATAATATGTTGCTTGAAATTTCTGAATATCTATCCAATTCGTTCCGGTTTAGTGAAGCATCGCTGGATCGAACAATGAAACAATTCCTTCACGAAAGTTCAATGTCGTAAAACCACTGTTGTTTCCCCAGTTAGATACTCCCCACTCCGTCTAGATCTCTAGCCATAAAATTGAAAGCCAAATCAGTAAAAGGAAGATTTATATTTTCCTTTTACTGATACAAAAAATTAAATTTCAGAATGGGATCCTTGGAGCTACTCGGGGGGGGGCGCGCCAGTATTCCTGTCTCCTTTTGTTGGTGTTGAGGCTTGAAATAAGCACGATGGTAAACCATTCCATTATTGGTGGGTCATGATACAACGCGACTTGATTTGGCACATGTGTGAGATACAACTCTCCTATTACTGGGAATTTTCAACGTAGATATAAATCTCCCCGGGTAGGATTCGAACCTACGACCAATCGGTTAACAGCCGACCGCTCTACCGCTGAGCTACCGGGGAAGGTGGTAGGGGATTCAGTTTCATACACACTTGAAGACCTCTTTTCCGGAAGCCACTTCCAAATCTGGGAGGAGTTAAGCTTTCTCCGCTATTTCGTAGACTTTGCATACACCCTAACTCCCATTATAGGAGAAGGCGGCGGCGATAGCAATCCCATTTGAATGGAGGGCCCCCAAATCATGGGCATGGGAGGGGGGGGGTCAATCGACCAAGACAAGGTCGAGATCAACCCTACAATCCAGTCGCCCTCCCATGATTCGTATTGATTAATCACCAATCAGTGGTATCTATTCCCCCCTTCCAGGAGGCGTAGTAGAATAGTCACAGGATCCTTCCACCTCATGGTGAGAAAATATTTGAAAAATAAAAAGAGGGAGGATAGAGGAAACGGAAAATAAATATGGAGATAGGGAAGATGAAGAATAGCCGGGAGAAATGGACGCGAATTGGAGCTTCGTGAAACGAAAGTAGCAGTTTACGGAAAAGGCGGGATCGGAAAGTCAACAACTAGTTGCAACATATCAATAGCGTTAGCGAGACGAGGGAAAAAAGTATTACAGATTGGATGCGACCCAAAACACGATAGTACATTCACACTAACAGGATTTTTAATACCTACGATTATAGATACTTTACAAATGAAGGATTATCACTATGAAGATGTATGGCCTGAAGATGTTATCTACAAAGGCTATAGCGGGGTAGATTGCGTAGAAGCTGGGGGACCCCCCGCAGGAGCTGGCTGCGGGGGATACGTTGTCGGAGAAACGGTAAAACTATTGAAGGAATTAAATGCTTTTTACGAATACGATATTATTTTATTTGATGTTCTGGGAGATGTTGTTTGCGGGGGATTTGCCGCTCCTCTAAATTATGCGGATTATTGCATTATTATAACTGATAATGGATTCGACGCCCTTTTTGCAGCAAACCGTATTGCAGCCTCGGTCAGGGAAAAATCCCATACTCACCCCTTGCGGCTAGCCGGTCTAGTAGGAAATCGAACATCTGAGAGAGATCTTATCAATAAATATGTAGAAGCTTGTCCAATGCCTGTACTCGAAGTATTGCCTTTAGTCGAAGATATTCGCGTTTCAAGGGTGAAGGGGAAAACTTTGTTTGAAATGGCGGAATACCAACCGAATTTAAATTATGTTTGTGACTTTCATTCAAATATAGCAGATCAAATTCTCTCTGAACCAGAAGGAATCATACCAAAGGAAATTCCAGATAGAGAACTGTTTAACTTATTATCTGATTTTTATTTAAATGCCAATTTAAATAGTGTAGGAGAGGTAAATTGTAAACCACAAGATGTTCCGCTCAGCTTCACAATTATTTAATAGTGAAGAGGATGAGTCTCTCTTATAGAGATCTATATCTATACCTTTCTAATATGAGGAAGAGGAAACACTTTCATGAAAACTCCGGAGACTCTTGCTTTTGAATGCGAAACTGGTAATTACCACACATTTTGTCCGATTAGTTGTGTAGCTCGGTTATACCAAAAAATTGAGGATAGTTTTTTTCTAGTGGTAGGTACAAAGACTTGTGGTTATTTCTTACAAAATGCTCTTGGAGTCATGATTTTTGCGGAACCTCGTTATGCAATGGCCGAATCGGAAGAAGGAGATATTTCAGCTAAATTAAATGATCAAGAAGAATTAGAAAAAATTTGCTTACAGATAAAAAACGATAGGAATCCAAGTGTTATTATTTGGATCGGTACCTGTACCACAGAAATAATAAAAATGGATTTGGAAGGAATAGCACCAATATTAGAAAAACGAATTAGAATACCTATTGTTGTTGCACGAGCAAATGGATTGGATTATGCTTTTACTCAAGGGGAAGATACTGTGCTAGCTGCGATGGCGCATCGTTGCCCAGAATACACGCGTTATAGAACAAGCGAGGGAAGATCGGATGAAAGCGAACATTTTAGAATTACTATTAGTTCGAAAAACAAATCTATTTTTCAGAAAGAGCAATTGACAAAATCTAATTTAGTGCTTTTTGGATCACTCCCTTCAAGCGTAGCTTTGCAATTGAATTCGGAGTCGAAACGTCAATCCGTTCCTGTTTCAGGTTGGTTACCTTCCCAAAGGTATAACGAACTTCCTAGTTTGGGAGAAGGAATCTATGTTTGTGGGATAAACCCTTTCTTAAGTCGCACAGCAACAACATTAATGCGTCGAAGGAAATGCCAATTAATTGGAGCACCTTTTCCAATCGGTCCAGATGGGACACGGGCTTGGATTGAGAAAATTTGTTTAATTTTCAATATAAAACCAGAAGGTCTGGAAGAAAGGGAAACCCAGATATGGAAAAATATTAAAGATTATATTCAATTAATAGAGGGTAAGTCCGTCTTTTTCATGGGAGATAATTTATTAGAAATTTCTATAGCACGATTTTTAATTCGCTGCGGAATGGTTGTATACGAAATAGGCATTCCATATATGGATAGGCGATATCAAGCAGCTGAGCTCTTATTTTTACAACAGACTTGTGAGAAGATGAAAATGCCTTCACCCCGAATTGTTGAAAAACCTGACAATTATAGTCAGGTACAGCGTATGCATGAGCTAAAACCCCATTTGGCTATTACCGGAATGGCCCATGCCAATCCTTTAGAGGCTAGAAATATAGATACAAAATGGTCAGTCGAATTTACATTTGCACAAATTCATGGGTCTAGTAATGCTCGAGACATTCTTGAATTAGTTACTCGTCCATTGCGACGAAAAGGTGGATTCACTCCAAACCCCCGTAGTTTATCGAAACAGACATTAAAAAATTAATTATTTTTATGCCTATTTTCCAAAAATATGTAACAATTGCCAGTCAATCATTATGAAAAGGTATAGAACTGTAGTTAGTTAATTTCTTAATCAGAAATTTTATTTATATTTCCTGTTTCTTGCGCGATTAAGAGGAAGAATTTTCAACTTTTAAAAAGTACAAAACTTTCTTTAGTAGAACTAGAATTTAGTTTTTGAAATTACTTGAAAAGTATAACATTGACATGTATAATATAAATGGAGTGCTGGGGTAAATAGAGGGGGGGGGATAAATCGTGACAGAAGAAAGAAAAAACGAAGATTCAGATCGAAAGACAACAGGTTCGGTACGCGAGATGGCGGAGAAATTAGTTATTTATTCTACATACACATCAAAAAAACTGCAACGAATACAAAAATATTGTCGCTACTTCCTTGGCTAAAATTAATAGGTCCTTATATGCTTTTTGGTTTCTACTATGGGTTACTTGCAACATTACCTTTGGGACCTTCGCAAATTTTATGTGTGAGATCGTTTCTTTTAGGGGGGAATCTAAGCGGTCTCGTTTCTCTTAGTGGGTCGATGATGGCACAACTAATAACCATTTTATCAATTTATTATTCACCGATTTACTTAATACTGTTAAAGCCACATGTATTAACTATCGTGGCGGTTCCATATACGCTTATTTTCTGCTTGATAATCAAGGATTTTCCAAATTATCAGATTTTACGTCCCGTCAGAACATTATATGACTCACGAGTAATAAGATTATTTCTGATCAGTTTTCTGTTTCAAATTTTGAATCCGATTTTACTACCAAATCCTGTCTTAACAAGACTAACTTATCTTGTATTTTTTAGATATAGTACTAATAAAATATTTTTGGTCGCTACTTTTTGGGGTTGGTTAATGGGTCAGGCCGCATTCAATTATTTCTCTAAACTACTTCTGACTCGCGTGAAAAAAGATTCTCCGATGATTTATCTATTGGCGAAACGTTCCATATACACAACTTTTAGTATTGTTTCTGTAATAAACGCCGTGTTGTATATGGGCAGAGCCCCCGTATCGTTTTGGACGAAGAAGTTTATGAATGAGTCCCATGATAAGGAAATGGCTTTTTGGGAAATTGCTGAATATCCAGATCTTTCGTGGTGGTTTTTTAAACCGTGGCCTATTTCTTTCTTCGACCCCTCAAGAGGAAATCGGGGCAGTCGGTTTGTTAAAAATTGTCGCTCCAACATGAATAGTAGCTTTTACAAAGGAAGACCATCCACATATTTTTTTACAAAATGCTTAACTGATGGAAAGGAAAGATTGTCCCTAGCTGCGTTGCCCAGTTTGTCAATTTATGAAAAGTAGGTGTATCGGTCTATGGCGAAGTACCATAGATCTTTGAGGACCTGTTTCTTATCTCGGAATTGGGTTTTGGAAAAGTTGACACGAGCCAAATTTTTTCAAGAAGATTTGACGGATCGAGTCAATTTATTAGATACTGGCTCCTCCTTTTCAAAAGCAATGGGGAAAAGAGTCAGATTAACCAGCGGGAAAAAACGGAGAATACCCTGCACTTACGATCCTTTTACCAATAATTTCCGTATACGAATTCCAGTTCCACAGACATTTTTATCATCGGCGGAGTTGAGTTTAAGAGGATGGGAATGGACTGAATTTAAAACGGAAAAAAGAAAAAGGGTTTTGAAAGTCGCCGCCAGGAAAAATGTTCTTAAGGATTGGATCTCTACAACGAATCAGAGCTGGAAAAATCATAACTATGAAAATTCTTTGCCGTGGGATACTTTGCCGATACGAAGTAGACGTATGTTCCAATTCATGTTCAAAAATCGAGTTTTATATGATTACGATGTGCAAAAAATTTTGGAGAAGATAAAATCTTTGTCTGGTCCCGACGTTACTTGGGAAGAAATTCTGAACTTAGATTACGAGGATCAAGCGCTTTTTTTCACTTATCTGAAAGAGGAGGAAAATAATTACCAAATTAATAAAATGTCTCTCTTCAGAGCATTTTTCTTCTTTAGGTTTAAAAATACAGGGAAAAAAATACGCAAACTCCACAAAATTGAAGATCTGATTATGGATTTGGCCCGGAATATAACAATTTACTTTGAAAATGATTTCGATGTTCCGGGAGGAGACACCGATTTCCGCTATAGGAAGTTGCGTAATGTGGGTATTACTTCTGCGAAGGGGAAACCTAGATCAGCAAAATTGGTGAAGCGATACGCAAAAATATCCGACTTTAGACGAAAATTTCTGAAGGGATCGATGCGATCAAGGAGGCGAAAGACCCTACTCTGGAAAGCACTTCAAGATAAGATACGTTCGGCTTTTTTTCTTAGATTAGTGGAAATACCAATTTTATTTAAATTACCTATTGACCAGTTGACAACTCTGATCCCTCAGACGGGACTTCGTGAAGCGGATAAAAATGCAAATTACAGATTTGAAGAACAGCTACTAGAGATCTCTCCGCTAACAGAAGAAAGTATAAGTGGTGAATCAAAACTTGTCCGCTCAGCTATAGCAGCTAGATCAGACATAGGTCCCATTCATAATGGAAGAGGATATATGCTGGTTTTTCAATCCAGATTTCGAAAGTTTATAAAAATACCAGGACTTATAGTCCTGAAAAGTATTGTTCGTTTTCTACTCCGTCAAGACTCCGAATGGAGTAAAGACTGGCTAAAGTGGAAAAAAGAAATTCACATCAATTGCACGTTTGATGGCGAAGAATTTTCACAAGATGAATTACCCCCACGCTGGTCGAGAGAAGGTATCCAAATAAAAATCGTGTATCCAATTCGACTAAAGCTCTGGCAAACGGATAGGAGTAGAAAAGAACTCATTCTTCAGAGAGAATTTATGAAAACTGGATTTAGCGATAGTCAAGAATTAAAAAACAGAAAGAATTTGAAGCGTAAGAGGCCAAAATTTACTTATTTAACTGTTTTGGGGTATCAAACAGATATGCCTTTTGGAACTATTCAAAAAGAGAGTTCTTTTTGGAAACCTGTGCAGAAAAAACTGATTCGGACTTGTAAGAGGGTGTTGCCTCGCCAAAAAAAGCACGTCTACCAAAATATTGGCTTCATTTTGGGAAAAGTCTTGAAACTAGATTTAATTCTATTGAAAATAAAAGAATTGAGTTTTCCCTGGAATTCTAATCCCAAACAATATGGAGAAGTACCAAGTGACTTCAATTCAAATGGAAATTGTTGGATAAAGACTTTCAATTCCATAAATGGAATGGTCAAACTCGATTCAAATCTTTTCAAAAGAAGTGATAGATCTATTAGTATTGGTGGAGAGATACATCCAGCCGATACTTTTAGTAAGCAAATTGTTTCTCAAAATTGGGTAGAAAAAAAATTTGTCGCAGGTATTGCCACAGTTGAGTCCGTCAATGTTTTACACGAAAGAATTAAAGCTGCCGATAAGCTAAATGACAAAGAAATTTTGTTGGATCCAGTATCAGCCGAGTCTGTATTGGATAATACAAAATTAGCCAATAATGTAAGTTCCAAACAAAAAAAACCTCCAGACTCTGGAGAGATAGTAGTAAATTTACGTATATTTCTCGCAGAATCGGTTGAAGAATTTGTTTCAGTAGTATTTAATTTGTTTTTGAAAATTGGTAGGATTTTGATCTATTACTTCAACGAAGTTCTTCTATTAGATAAACAACTGGCAAGAGTATTAAGTTCCATCAATCGGAGAAAAAAATTATCAACGAAAGGCAAATTTCCGCGGTTTGTCCCGTCATCTCAAGCTTGTCTCTATGCCGATTTTTGGAACGTCGGCGTGGAAAAGGACTTAGACTTGGATTTGTTACTTATTGGTAAAAAAAGTAGTAACAATTGTGGGGAACTAACTAAACGGGATAGCTATAACGGCGCTGTTTCAAACCTCCTGATAGAAACTCCTATTCATCGCGATTTTACTACGACAAAATTAAGAAAAGGTAATTGTGTAAATAATTTGGTACTCCGTTTTGACAACGAGGCTGACAAAATTGCCAACAAATTTTTTGGTGAACACATTACAAAATGTCTGGAAGATTGGGGATTCTCCAATAAGTTGCGTAACTTGGATGAAAAAATTTGGAATAACTGGTTAGATTGTTTTTATAAATATAATTTACCGTCAACAGTATGGCATGAAATAGCACCTCGAAAATGGAAAATTAGTTTGAACGAATTTGAGGTTGGAAAAAATGTTGCAAATAAACTGAAGCGCAATGTCGCCCAAAGCAAAGTATACAATTATTCAATGTACGCAAAAAAAGAATTAGTAAGATATCAAATTAATAATTTTAATAGAATCCATAGACATAGGAATTTACTACAGAACTTAACTGATTTTGGTCGAAATGGAGATATACAGACCTTTTCCGTGCGGCAAGATCTTATCGCACAAAGGTTTCGCTGTAAAAACCGTATCCAAAAAATTTGGAAAATAGGGGGAAACAAGACTGGTACATTCGTTCAATCCCAGAAATTTAACAGAAATTTGAAGAAGTTTGATTTGATGCTGTGGTTAGATCCAGATATTGCGAGAACAAGAAGGTTCCTCCAAGATAGTGCAAGAAATTTAAAAAATCCTCTCTTAAAAGATAATTCCGAATACGATTTAGTTTTAGACATAAATAGCAGATTCCAAGAAGTTTCAAATGAGTTGTACGAAGTAATGTTAGATGAAAGGGAAGATGCGGACTACATCTTTCGATGGAAATGGAAATTTGAAACAGAACTAGAAAAATTTAGAAATTTGATAGCTCTTACAAGGATGCTCGGAAATGATCAAGATTTGGTCACACTCTGCACTAATACCGAAATAGATTCGGATCTGTTAAACTTACGGTTCAATGCAACAACTAGGCTTAGTCTTCTTCAGAATCTATCTCTCATTTCGGCTCATCGTTTACCACTAGTTTTTGACGATCAAGACTTATTGTACAAAATAATTAATCCTGCGTTAAAATTTAGGTCCAGATTAAAAAATAGAGCCAATAAGGGCTTGTACAAGAAAATATATAGTGATAGTTATATCTCGAAAATATTCCACCTAGTAACTGAACGGAATTGCAAGCAATCTCGTCTCTATAACATCGACGATCTATTACTCCTGCGACGCCGCAGGGAATTTCGATTCCTTCGCTGTTTATTAATTTCAAAAAATTCAGATTCGTGGCGATATTCTCACCAACTCATTTCAGAAGTTGAAAGGAACCAAAAAGGTGAGAGGCAACACCTACCCCATCTCCCAAGGCTAAGTGAGATTCAAAAAATTAAACGTTTTCTTTGGCCTAGTCACCGCTTCGAGGAATTGGCTTGTACTGACAGATTCTGTCTCGGCACAACAACTGGGAGTCAATTTGCAGCGCTTAAAATTCGGATGTACCCTATTAATCCAAGTTAAAATAAGCAAGAAAATAAAAGCAAAGAGCACCTTGACGCTAAATTACATTTGATTAAATTATTCAGAATTGGATACATCAAAATTGCCGATGTTAGACTGATTTTAATTCAATCACTCACAATCTTGGATGCCGCAAGTCAAAGTGCATCTGCCGGTCAGACACGAAGACTGAAATTGTTGTTATGGGGTGTGGAGTTTTTGGACCACACCCTTCCTAAAAATCATCAAATTTTTATGTTCAAATACTTTTTTTTTTTGGTGCAAACTACCAACCAAACCCTCTATAATTGATCCGAGAGGGGTACATAATCATAATTACTACTTATATTGACATGGATAAACAGGGATCTATTGACTCACAGCTTTCGAGTGGTAACAAAAATACAGGGTTTGCTGCTTCTCAAATTTACTATTCAACTTACCGAGTGTCGAAGCTTACCTCTCATTTAGAATTACACCCCAAGGACTACTCATCCCAAATAGGTTTGTGGAAATTACTTGGTAAACGTAAACGTCTTTTAGCTTATTTGTTTGACAAGGATATGGATATATATCTAAGAATTTTGAAAAAGTTAGGCATTCGAGGATTGAAGGGACGCTAACCTTAAATTTTTCGTTTCTCTATTCGTTTTTTCTTGTCTAGTAGAACTTGCTTTCTGTGGGCGAAGCGACTGTAAGGAATTTAGATTTTATGACGTTTCTTTGATTTTACGAGATTTTTTTTTATTGGAAAAGAAGCAATTTACGAGTATTCAGATTAGAGATATGGATCCAATAGTCGTAAGCATGGGTCCTCATCATCCATCAATGCACGGTGTTCTCCGACTCGTTGTTGTTCTAGAGGGTGAAAATGTTGTTGATTGTGAACCCATTTTGGGATATCTACATCGAGGAATGGAAAAAATTGCTGAAAACCGAACAATTTTGCAATACCTTCCTTACGTAACAAGATGGGATTATTTAGCTACCATGTTTACCGAAGCGGTAACAGTCAATGCGTCGGAAAAATTGGTAAATATTCAGATACCCGAGAGAGCTAGTTACATACGCGTAATCATGCTTGAATTAAGCCGAATAGCTTCTCATTTATTATGGCTCGGGCCGTTCCTAGCAGATATTGGTGCCCAGACTCCTTTTTTCTACATATTCCGAGAAAGAGAGTTGATTTACGACTTGTTTGAAGCTGCTACAGGCATGCGAATGATGCATAACTATTTTCGTATCGGGGGAATTGCCACAGATCTCCCTTATGGATGGGTAGATAAATGTTTAGATTTTTGTCGATATTGTCTTCCAAAAATACACGAGTATGAACGACTAATTACGCGAAATCCCATTTTTCTAAGACGGGTAAGAGGAGTTGGTTTTATAAGTCGACAGGAAGCCATAAATTGGGGATTATCTGGACCTTCATTGCGGGCTTCGGGGGTTCAATGGGATCTTCGGAAAATTGATCATTATGAATGTTATGATAAACTAGATTGGCAAATTCACTGGCAAGAAGAAGGAGATTCCTTAGCTCGCTATTTAGTCAGAATCAACGAGATGAAAGAATCAATACATATTATTCAACAAGCCTTAAAAGTTCTTCCAGGAGGTCCATATGAAAATCTCGAAGGTCGGCGTCTTGCGAACCAAAAAGAAAAAATAGACTGGAGCAGTTTTAATTACCAGTTCATTGGGAAGAAATCTTCTCCAACTATAAAATTGCCTAGACAGGAACATTACGTAAGAGTAGAAGCTCCTAAGGGAGAATTAGGAATTTTATTAATCGGAGATGACAGCGTGTTTCCTTGGAGATTAAAGATTCGTCCACCCGGTTTTACAAATTTGCAGATTCTTCCTCAGTTGATTAGAGGGATGAAGCTCGCAGATATTATGCCAATATTGGGTAGCATAGACATTATTATGGGAGAGGTTGATCGTTAGAATGATAAATGGTGTTGAATTTTATGAAGAGGGACTAGCTTACTTTTTCAATAGATTGAAAATTGCAACGAATTTTCCCGAACCACTTTTGATTTTGGCAGATACTCTCATCTTAGTTCTAGGAGTTACGATAGGAGTCTTAGTCACTGCATGGCTCGAATGAAAGGTATCTGCAGGGGTACAGCAACGGATCGGGCCGGAATATGCGGGTCCATTAGGAATTCTTCAATCCCTAGCAGATGGAATCAAACTATTGTTGAAAGAAGACGTCATCCCAGCAAGGGGTAACATCTGGTTATTTACTATTGGACCAGCTGTTGTAGTTACACCCGTTTTTATCACCTTTTTGGTAATACCTTTTAGCCAACATATAATTTTATCTGATTTGGGAATAGGCGTTTTTTTCTGGATTGCTATCTCAAGCATTGTACCTTTGGGTATTCTTATGGCAGGGTACGGGTCAAATAACAAATATTCTTTTTTGGGTGGTCTCAGGGCCGCGGCTCAGTCTATCAGTTATGAAATACCTTTAGCCTCGTGTGTATTGTCAATAGCCCTACGTGCGATTCGTTAAGCACGGATTCGAGAAGAGGGAAAAGCCCTCACCTCTTGAATTCCGTTGAATGATAGACCAAGTAGTTATCTGGGTGCATTCAAACGGCATTTCTGCAGTTACGGAATCAAAACCCATAGTCCATGTACGAGCTAGAAGCTTATCCAAACGGTGCGTGCTACTTGATCCCGAGTCTGTAACTTGTTACCCAGGCTTGAAGCGGACAATAAAAAGTAGTTGATTTATGCTCAGTCAAAGAAGTGAGTAGCGAGAAACACGAATATACGCAAGAGACTTGTGAAAGGACGTGCGTAATTAAAGAGAGGAGTAATTTATCATAAAAATTAGCTAGATACAAAGAAATGTAAATAGTTAAATAGAGTTATTTTTTTTTCCATACCCGTTTCTTTCTCCGACTTATTAATTATTACTATTGCTTAGAATAAACTCAGACGTGGTAGGGGTGACTGAGTAGTACACCTAGATGATTTCGGCCTCGAGTATAATCCTACTCACTTCAACGATAACCATTTGGAACGAAGTAATCCTCGTGATAATTGTGTGAAATAATGAATTTGAGGAGGTCTAACTTTTTTAGATAGATTGTATTCTATATGCAAAAAGGAAAGGTTACACTTTTAATAGAATGTAGACGAATTTGAATAAAAAATACGAGGCATTTTCTAGAAAATTTCAATTCATACAAATGATATTCTGGAGAAGGTCAAGATAGATTCGGAAGCAAACTCATAGTAGGGCAGACAGAATCTCATTGATTTTAGGTGGAGATTTGCCGTTACAACTGATGTAATTAGCCCTCCCTACTCTACAATATCAATGAGGAGCCGTATGAAACTTCAAATTCATGTACGGTTTTGAATTAGAGGCGGAGGAAAAAAACCGCCGACTATCTTTATCTGGCAGCTTTAGTACAGTTGATATAGTAGATACGCAGTCTAAATACGGTTTTTTGGGATGGAACCTGTGGCGTCAACCAATAGGATTTATAGCCTTTTTTATTTCCTCATTGGCAGAATGTGAGAGATTGCCATTTGACTTGCCGGAGGCGGAGGAAGAGTTAGTCGCGGGTTACCAAACCGAATATTCGGGAATTAAATTTGGTTTATTCTATGTTGGTTCCCATTTAAATTTATTGGTTTCTTCACTATTCGTAGCAGTCTTGTACTTAGGTGGATGGAATTCCTCGATCCCTTTTTTTGAAAGTTTCGGACAAAATGTTTCAACATCAAATGGTTTTGATGGGTCTTTCAGCATGTTGAGGCCGTTTGTAGAGGTCACTACTACATTATCCAAATCCTATCTATTTCTTTTTATCTCCATTTTGACAAGACGGACTTTACCTAGAGTAAGGATGGATCAATTGCTAGATCTCGGATGGAAATTTCTCTCACCTATTGCTCTGGGAAATTTGTTACTGACAGCGTCGTTTCAAATTCTCTTAATAAATTGATGCTTCCAAACTAGCTTCAGTTCGAGTTGAATTTATTTAATTCAAAACCAGAAAAAAACGAGGATGATGAAACAACTGCATCTATCTGTCCCCCCTTTATCATGTGGAAATGTTTGTCAGTAAAATAATAAAAATAAATTTGGGTTTATTTAGCTTATGTTTCCGGCAATAATTAAGTTTCAAAGTTATGGCCAACAAGTTGTAGAAGCCGCAAAATACATCGGTCAAGGATCTGCGGTTACTTTGGATCATTTAAATCGTTTGCCCATAACTGTCCAATATCCATATGAAAAAAATTTATCCTCTGAACGATTTCGTGGACGTATCCATTTTGAGTTTGACAAATGTATTGCCTGCGAAGTATGTGTTCGGGTATGCCCAATCAATCTACCGGTTGTTGATTGGGTTTTTATTAAAGATGTAAAAAAAAAGAAATTGAAGAGCTATAGCATTGATTTTGGAGTTTGCATATTTTGCGGTAACTGCATTGAGTACTGTCCAACAAATTGTTTATCAATGACCGAAGAGTATGAACTTTCTAGTTATGATCGTCACGAACTTAATTATGATCAAACAGCTATGGGTCGTGTACCGCTTTCTGTCTCCCAAGATGTTTCGATCCAATCCTTTTTGACTTCAACAAGTCTTTTTAAGCAAAAAGAAAAAACACCCGATTTTTAATTTGTGAGGTAAATTTCTTGTTCAATTAATTAAGTTATTTTCACAGAAACCGAAGGAGAAGAGAGGGAGTGTCAAGTAGAAAGAAAATTCCAATGAAACATGTAAGTATTTGTGTCCAACGAATTTATCGGAACTAGTTCATGAATTTGTTTTGGCATTAGTAGAATCGGGTATTTTGCTGGGAAGTATAGGTGCAGTATCGTTTGTTAATACAGTTAATGCCGCTTTTTCTCTAGGGTTGGTTTTTACTTGTATATCTTTATTATACCTCGTATCAAATGCGGATTTTGTAGCTGCTGCGCAATCGCTAGTTTATGTAGGAGCTATAAATGTTTTAACTGTATTTGCTGTAATGATTACTGATGATCCCACAAGCTCTAACGCCGCTACCGCTCCTCGTGGCGTTGGATATTTAATTTCTTTAGGAATTTGTACAATACTTTTCGCGGCACTAGCGTTTGTAATTCATAATACAGAATGGTTCGATCCAAGTCTTATTCATGAATCAGGAATTCTTTCATCAAGTACGCTTAGGAGTAATGTTCAACAACTTGGATACGAGTTATTGAGTGAGTTTATAGTACCCTTTGAACTTGCCTCAATACTTCTTTTAGTTGCTTTAGTGGGAGCAATTAATCCATCGCGCAATGAAAATACATTTACAATCGATGAAAAATTGCCTGTTTCATCAAGCCGCGATAATTCCTCATTTTTTTGATTGATCTCCATTGAGCTAAATTGATGTGTCTATAAGCCCAGAAAACTTTGACTTAATTTTCGAGGAGAAATTCAATAAATCATGTTTGAAGAAGGACTAATTTTAGCTGCATACGTTTTGTGTATAGGCTTTTTCGGATTAATTACAAGTAAAAATATGGTTAGGGCACTCATGAGTCTTGAGTTAATCTTTAATGCCATTACTCTAAATTTTGTTACATTCTCAAATTTTTTCAGCAATCAAAAGGGGGGAGAGATTTTTTCATTATTTATAATAGCCGTTGCGGCTGCCGAAGCTGTAACTGGGCTAGCTATCGCTCTTTCCATCCACCGGAACAGGAGATCTACTCGTATCGATCAATTAAACTTGCTAAAATGGTAATTAATAAATTAATCTGGCCTTTTTAGTGAAAAGTGTTTTAAACTCGCTTAGTTATTTTGATAACCCCTCCCCCCCTTCACCTTAGCAACTATTTTTCTAGAGAAGTGTATAAAAGTTTCAAACTATCACTTCTTTTTGGAGTGGAAAAAATAGGTAAAACTAGTTTTCACAAGATGAGATGCAATTGGATAGATTTTGAAATTGAGGAGGGAAGCTTGTGATAAGAAATAAATTTATCTCAACTTTTTAATAAAAATTCACTACGTTGGTTTAATAGGAGTAAATAAACTCAATGGCACATTCAGTGAAAATCTATGATACATGTATTGGTTGTACCCAATGTGTAAGGGCGTGTCCTACAGATGTGTTAGAAATGATACCCTGGGATGGATGTAAAGCAAATCAAATAGCTTCCGCTCCTAGGACGGAAGATTGTGTGGGCTGCAAAAGATGCGAATCTGCTTGTCCAACAGATTTTTTAAGTGTTCGTGTATATCTGGGTGCTGAAACTACCCGTAGTATGGGTCTGGCTTACTAGTCAGTCAATGGAACGGGGGAAGAAAGTTAACTGCCGAGTCATCTCGACCCATATCCATACTTAGATTTTGGATATGGGTCATTTCATCTGACTCACACAGTCTCTCTTTTATCAAAAATTATTTCTCTCTCAACTCATGATTAGTAATGTACCTTGGTTAACAGCAGTCGTTTCCTTCCCAATTTTTTCCGCTTTGATGATTCCAATTCTGCCCCGTCATGGGAGCAGAATCATTCGATGGTATACCCTGAGTATTTGCATACTGGAATTTTCACCAATTACTTACATTTTTTACCGCCATTTTCAGGTAGATTCTCAATCAATTCAACTACGCGAAACATTCAGCTGGATAAACTCTATTAATTTTCATTGGTCGTTAGGTGTTGACGGACTTTCCATGGGTCTCGTTTTACTTACGGGTTTCGTTACTACTTTGGCAACCCCAGCGGCTTGGCCCATCACTCGTAATACACGGCTATTCCATCTTTTGATGCTAATTTTATATGGCGGTCAAATTGGATTATTTGTCTCCCGTGACATTTTGCTTTTCTTTTTTATGTGGGAACTAGAATTAATTCCAGTCTATTTACTTCTATGCTTATGGGGCGGAAAAAGACGTTTATACTCAGCCACAAAATTTGTTCTCTATACAGCTGGTGGTTCAATTTTTCTACTGATAGCAGCTCTAACTATGAGTTTTTCTGGTAGTGAAATTCCTTCTTTTGATTTTCAAAATTCGATGTTTAAAACCTACCCCCTCTCGTTGGAAGTACTTATTTATATGGGCTTCCTGGTTGCTTATGCTGTAAAATTACCAATAATTCCCTGCCATACTTGGTTACCAGATACTCACGGAGAAGCCCATTACAGCACATGTATGCTACTAGCTGGGGTATTATTAAAAATGGGTGGATATGGACTCATTCGAATTAATTTGGAATTACTCACTCACGCCCATTTCTTATTAGGTTCGGGAATGATGTTACTCGGAGGGATTCAAATTGTCTATGCCTCTCTAATTTCAATCAGTCAGCGCAATCTCAAAAGGAGAATAGCTTATTCCTCGATTTCTCACATGGGTTTTGTAAGCATCGGAATCGGTTCTTTGACAGATGCGGGTATTAACGGAGCCATGTTGCAAATGATCTCTCACGGTCTAGTTGGAGCTGCTTTATTTTTCCTCGCAGGTAGTTGCTATGATAGAACCCGAAGTTATCTCTTGGATCAGTTGGGAGGAATCGCAATTTCAATGCCTAAATTATTTGCCATGTTTAGCACTTTTTCACTTGCATCTCTTGCATTGCCAGGAATGAGTGGTTTTGTAGCAGAATTATTGATTTTTCTCGGAGTTGTTACTGCGAAGCAATACCCATTTTGCTTAAAAACGGGAATTCTGGTGCTAGGAGCAATTGGTACAGTATTAACCTCCATCTATTTGTTATCGATGTTACGTCGAATCTTCTATGGTTATAAATTCTTCGAAGAATCAAATCCCTATTTAATTGACCTTGGTCCAAGGGAATTATTCACCCTAGTTTGCCTTCTACTGCCAATACTAGGTATCGGTTCATACCCAAATTTGATTTTATCTATCTGGAATGATAAGGTACTTTCGCTTTCACTTTTATATTGCAATATGTTGAAATAAAGGGAGAATAACTTCGGCTAAATTTAGAATCAGGTAAAATAAAATTGTTTGTTTCCCAAATCTCTTTTGTGAGGATATTTGCTGGATTCAGTTAAACTAGTCAACTCAGATTTCTATTCATAACATTTGGAATTCTGCAATTAATTTTCCTCGCAATCAATGGGGAAGCATACGCAAACATTTTATTAAATAGGTAGTAAATTACTTATTTATTAAATGTCTGTTTCTGCTTCTCCATATATGTAAAATCAAATTATCACTCAATTTTCTTTTTCCAGTTCCATGAAAAATGTGAGGATTTGGTCAAATATCAAAGAATTTTTTCTTTTCAGCACTACTTTCTTCTTGACTTCACAAAATTTTATTCTCTGAGTCTACATTAACCATCCATAACTATGCAATCCAATTCCTAATAAATTGACTCCCAAAAAGCGAATCCAAACTGAAAAAAATCCCATAGATGCTGCCGCAGCCGGTCCCTCCCCTATCCACTTTCCATCTATTCTCGTATGCAGGTAAATAGCATAAACCAACCGGGTTACTAATGCCCAAGTCTCTTTTGGGTCCCAACTCCAGTAAGATCCCCAAGCTTCATTAGCCCACACTGCTCCGGAAAGTATACCAATAGTCAGGAAAGAAAATCCTAAACTTATTGCTTGATAAGCCCATATATCCAAATAGTTAATCAAATGGCACTTTTTCGAATTGAAAAATAGTGAATAGAGAAAACTTTGTAAATTAGTTTGTTTTTGAATGTTCTTGCAAAAATTTGATGAACAGTAGCGCTTTGGGGATTTGGGGTTGTATTCTAACTTTCTAGCAGAATAGCTACCTATTTCACCGTAAAAAAGACTTAGTAAAACTATTGCTAGCGAAGACCCACACAATAAGGTTGCATAACTAATTGACGTTGTACTTACATGCGTCATCAACCATTGAGATTGCAAGGAGGGTACTAACATCGCGGATTGTTGCATCTTTTGGGGAAGACTTGAAGTTGCAAAACCGTGAGTTAACATAGCACTGGGTGCCAGAACTACACCCGACAAGCCATTTTGACTTCTGCTGTTTGAAATTGGGTATAACAAAGAAAAGCTCCATGAAAGAAAGATTAAAGACTCATACGAGTTGCCTAGCGGTAAATGTTTGATTTGAAAACAGCGAATGGCTAAAGCTCCTGTACTACGGAGAAAAGCAATTGTCATGCCGTTCTTGCCAAAGTGGTTAAGTTTATCAACTTCATGAAATGAATTGATCGGATTCGGCAACGTGACAATAAAAAGCATCACAAATGACATGTAAACGAATATGCATTCTATGTAGGTATACGTCGTAATTAGGGAAAACCAGTAACTTCTCTTTTGATTTATTTTTGTGATTTGATCAGTCTTGAATTTATTCTTACCAACCCATCTCCAATAGAATCTTCACTACAAATTAACCGATCCCTCCTCTATTCTAACCGGTATTGAAAAATTACTTTGCCGCTACTCGGATTCGAACCGAGATGCTCTGGCACTGCTTCCTAAGAGCAGCGTGTCTACCTATTTCACCATAGCGGCTTGTTTACATCTGAGCAGATGCAAATTCATTTTACATCGGCTCGGACTGGCGAGTCAACTACTGCGGATTACTTCAAAACGAAAATACTAAAATAAATAATTTTAGAAATTTCGTTAGAGGGATTTATTAATACATATAACTGGAGAAAAGATTTAATAATTTAATGCGTATTTTGCTATATTAAGTTAGCCACGTACCCCGCTCATAGATGTATGTATTTATCTATCAATATACAAAAATATATACATATATATATTTATATATACGGAATATAGCGCAGTTTGGTAGCGCGTCATCTTGGGGTGATGGAGGTCACAGGTTCAAATCCTGTTATTCCGAAGAAAAAAAAAAAGAATAAAAGACGGGTGTGTGAGATTTTTGTAGAAATCGGGACACGATATGCGTTATTACATCTGCATCCCATTCAGAAAAAAATGCCTTCGTAATTGGATATCAAGTGAAAGTTAACCCATTTAATTGGTGTTTACGCAGAAATCTATCAAAAATTTAAATTACAAAAAAAAAATTAGAAGAAGAAAGAGTTCTAAATTTACCCTACCCTGTCACCCGTCAAGCAACTCTATTCAAATTGCCTGAATACTGCTAATCTGTTTGCGGAGACTTTCTCCCTACTACGTAGTAGAAACTTTTTGAGCGACCACTTAAAACAGATTGAGCCAAAGAAAACGCTTTTAATGCTTTCTTCACGGATTTGATTTTCCAGGCATAACTGCGAATTTTTCTTTTCGATCCAGAAGTGCGCTTTTTCGGAACAGCCATATTATCTTCTCTCGCGTATTCTTTAAGTTTAGTTTATGAATAATTGCAATGTTGATACGTATTGATAGAATAGATATAATAAGAAAGAGAAAACTCAGTAGTAATAGGAACAAACAACTGGAAAAAGAAAACTCGAGGTGCACCAAATTCCTAATTGGCGGATTTATGGATGAGATGAAAAAATTAGCGAATACTCTTATCCTTCCTATTAATATGAATAGATTCAATTACAAGTCTAATCCTATTTTCCCTGTATCCGCGAATCCGTCATGTTTTTTTCTTAGAATGGATCTTTTGTATTACCAATTTTTTTTCAAAGCAGTTATGTAAGACCCGTCCTGTGACGACTGCATCCGCTACCCAAGGATTGCCAATATCTATGTCAGATCCGTTACGAATAAGCAAAACTCGATTCATGGATACTTTTGCGTCGGATCCCGATGTATCTAGATTAAAAAAAAATTGACGAACATCATGAAATCTTCCCGGTTCCACTCGTAATTGGTTTCCCCCAATGTCGATAATTGCATATTTCTCCATTTTTATTCCCCTTTGTAATCTACTTATTACAAGACTGAAAAAAAAAAAGTTCGATCATAAACTGAATCGATTTGTTGCCAAATTTTGATACTCGAGTAAGTATCTCGGTGCTTTCTGCCTATTGTCAAGTTTTTTGTCTATTCACTTTTTATTAAATTAAAAACTTAGACAACTTCACTTTAATATTGTGGATAGTCCAATTTTAATTATTTTGCTTGCATACATTCCATTTAGTTTTGTTCCCGCAGTTTTTCTTTCAAAAAAAATTCTCACGAAAGAAATAACACTAAATTCAATTTGGATTTAATACGTCTGTGAACCTTTCAAACGAATACGCTTGGATTATTCCTTCGTCCCCATTAGTAGCTTCTTGTTCTACTGGATTACTAGCATTTTTCTTCCCAAAAGCTACAAGAGCTTTCCGCCAATTATGTGCATTGTTCAACACCTTTTTGCTAATAATTTCTATGTTTGTTTCTCTTGTTCTATTTCGAGAACAATTGATCACTCATTCAATTCAGCAGTATTTGTGGGCTTGGATCCCAAAAAGTGACTTTTGTTTGGAAATAGGGTTTTTGGTTGATCCACTTACCCTTCTTATGTCACTACTGGTTACTACCGTAGGTATCTCAGTGATGGTTTACAGCGATAGTTACATGTTTCATGACTAGGGATATGTGAGGTTTTATGCTTATCTAAGTTTGTTTACCGCGTCGATGTCAGGATCAGTTCTTAGCCCCAACCTGATACAGCTTTACATCTTTTGGGAATTAGTCGGAATGTGCTCATACTTATTGGTAGGTTTCTGGTTCGCGAGAGCAAGTGCTGCAAATGCTTGTCAAAAAGCTTTTGTCACGAACCGTATAGGGGATTTTGGATTGCTTTTAGGTATTTTAGGTTTATACTGGATAACTGGTAGTTTTCAGATTCCTGAATTGTGTGATCGATTTGTTGAGTTAGGGATAGTAGGATTTGTCAATCCTATCTTTGCAAATATAATAGTTCTTTTACTCTTTCTGGGTCCAGTTGCTAAATCTGCGCAGTTCCCACTTCACGTATGGTTACCAGATGCAATGGAAGGGCCCACACCCATATCGGCTCTTATTCATGCTGCCACTATGGTAGCTGCCGGTATTTTCTTCATTGCTCGAATTTTCAAAATAATCTTGATATTTCCTCTGGTTATGCAAGTCATTTCTTGGGTAGGCGGAGCAACAGCCTTTTTGGGTGCCACATTAGCTATTTCCCAGAAAGATCTTAAGAGGAGTCTTGCTTATTCTACCATGTCTCAGTTGGGATATATGGTTTCAGCTTTGGGCATTGGTGGTTATCGATCTGCTCTATTTCACCTTGTAACACATGCCTATTCCAAAGCTTTGTTATTTCTCGGAGCCGGTTCAGTAATTCACTCAATTGAAAAAGTAGTTGGATATTCACCTGACATGAGTCAAAACATGTTTTTTATGGGCGGATTGCGTAAATCCATGCCAATAACTGGAACTACTTTTCTTTTAGGTACTCTATCCCTGTGTGGCATACCGCCTCTAGCCTGTTTCTGGTCCAAGGACGCTATTATTACTGAAAGCTGGTTATATTCTCCTGCCTTAGGATTGATAACTTCTGGCACAGCAGGTCTCACTGCGTTTTACATGTTTCGTATCCATCTTCTTACCTTTGAGGGAGATTTTCGTGCCAACGAGGCGGGTTGTACATATTTTAATAATTCTCACCAAAATTTAAGAAACATCAGTTTGTGGGGCGGGATCGAACTGGATTCGTTAATCAATAAAATCAGTCAAAATCCCGCATCTGCGCAGTACATAGTTGAAAAAAAAAATTCACCAGCACATTCACTTTTAGGGGGTCCATTGCCCATTCAAGCTCATTTTGGCCAGAACTTAGTCCAACCAAAAGAATCAAATTTTGTTATGACGTTTCCTCTCGTAACACTAGCAATACCCGCTATTTCAATTGGATTACTAGGATTCAATTTCACCGGAAAAATTAACGCTTTCGACTCGCTTTCTGAGTGGTTTATTTTATCACCTGACTACTTTTTTGATATTAAAAATATCAGCTTTTTAGGAGAAACTTTGATGAATTCGGCCGGTTCATTAAGTCTTTCTTTCCTTGGAATATTTATTTCCATAAATATATATGCAGAATCTATTACATTAAATAACCAGAAAAAAATTTTTGTTTCGGAGCTGATAAATAATAATGTAATTAGTGCATTCGGAGGTTTCGTTCGGTCCTGGTCGCTAAATCGGGGTTATATTGATTATTGTTACAATATCTGGTTTGTACAAAATTTAATATCTTTAAGCAGGTTGATTTCAAATTTTGATAGGCGCATTGTAGATGGTTTTGTTAATGCAACAGGTGCATCAAATCTTGTTGGAGGAGAGAGTATACGGTATGGAGAAAACGGTAGGGTATCTTTTTATTCATTTGCGTTGGTGTTTGGAATCATTTCATTAATATCGTCTTTAATAACCTTCTTTCCGATCCCGCCTTTTCCGTAAACTGCTACTTTCGTTTCACGAAGCTCCAATTCGCGTCCATTTCTCCCGGCTATTCTTCATCTTCCCTATCTCCATATTTATTTTCCGTTTCCTCTATCCTCCCTCTTTTTATTTTTCAAATATTTTCTCACCATGAGGTGGAAGGATCCTGTGACTATTCTACTACGCCTCCTGGAAGGGGGGAATAGATACCACTGATTGGTGATTAATCAATACGAATCATGGGAGGGCGACTGGATTGTAGGGTTGATCTCGACCTTGTCTTGGTCGATTGACCCCCCCCCTCCCATGCCCATGATTTGGGGGCCCTCCATTCAAATGGGATTGCTATCGCCGCCGCCTTCTCCTATAATGGGAGTTAGGGTGTATGCAAAGTCTACGAAATAGCGGAGAAAGCTTAACTCCTCCCAGATTTGGAAGTGGCTTCCGGAAAAGAGGTCTTCAAGTGTGTATGAAACTGAATCCCCTACCACCTTCCCCGGTAGCTCAGCGGTAGAGCGGTCGGCTGTTAACCGATTGGTCGTAGGTTCGAATCCTACCCGGGGAGATTTATATCTACGTTGAAAATTCCCAGTAATAGGAGAGTTGTATCTCACACATGTGCCAAATCAAGTCGCGTTGTATCATGACCCACCAATAATGGAATGGTTTACCATCGTGCTTATTTCAAGCCTCAACACCAACAAAAGGAGACAGGAATACTGGCGCGCCCCCCCCCGAGTAGCTCCAAGGATCCCATTCTGAAATTTAATTTTTTGTATCAGTAAAAGGAAAATATAAATCTTCCTTTTACTGATTTGGCTTTCAATTTTATGGCTAGAGATCTAGACGGAGTGGGGAGTATCTAACTGGGGAAACAACAGTGGTTTTACGACATTGAACTTTCGTGAAGGAATTGTTTCATTGTTCGATCCAGCGATGCTTCACTAAACCGGAACGAATTGGATAGATATTCAGAAATTTCAAGCAACATATTATAGATAATAAAATCCTGAAATGGGGAACGGTTCCGTCTCATCCATCTGTTTCTATGAACCAGAAGCCTAGACCGAATAAATCGTCCCGGGAAATCCTCCGCTACCGTGTAGCAATCCAAACGAACAGGAGTAAATGTCTGTGGATATTGCAGATGTATATCCATGAAAGAAGTTTCTTTGACGTATTCAGAATCTTGTTCCTCCTCATCCGAAGGAAGATTATTCCACCGATTAAGAGATGAGTCGGGTTTCAATTTCGGATTATCTTCACGATAGAGAAAGAAATTTTTAATTTTCTTATTTGACATCTTTTGAAGGCGCTGCCTTCTCATGCCGTAAATGGTGTAAAGCCTCCGCGCCAGTTCTTTTGTCGGCAACAAGTTGCGGCGCAGGGAAGGAATGTTCGGGTCTGGCTGGAACAGAAGCATGGGGTCCCAGATGAAGCGCCCCCCGAAGAGTCGAATCGTTTCATTAAATCGATCACAATGTGTTTCATACTCATTAGATGAGTCGCCAGAGATTCCCAATTCGAAAAATTGCTCACGTAACAACATATTATCCAATCGGTTTTCTAATCTTTTAATAAAGTGATCTGTTACATTAGTGACAGATTTTTCAAAACTGAAAAGATACCCGCTTTTCTCGCGCCATTTCCTTTTCTCCCCCTTAATCTTATTGAATTCAAAATCTTGTTGGGGTATATAATTCTGATTGTGGTAAAGGAGAATTAAGTTATACAAATGGTTGGGTTCGGATAATACCCCCATCAATTCATAAGTCCCGCCTCGCAGGAAACGGAGACGCCAAGCCTTATGGGACCAAGTAATCTCACGCGACACCTCTGTCGTCGAGTTTATTAATTCGGGTGACTGTTGCATCTCGAAGTCGGTTATACTACTAAGTCTCTCCCTTCTTAGAAATTTAGAGGAGCGACTTGGAGAGGTTACACCTGAGCAATACTTGGGTTTTCCAATAGAAAAGGGAATAGAAAAACTCTTATTGCGTTGACCCCCCCCCTCACAAATTTCTGAACGCGAGAAATTATTTGAGAGGTTTTCTAGGACACCACAAGCTAGGTTTAAGTCATTCTCTACGAGTTTATCGATAACAGTGAAATTTTCTTTTTTTCTCATATCCATTTGGAACGAATCGCGAGCTACTAATTCAGCTAGTAGCCCTAGGAGATGCGAAAACATAGTGAATTCGTCAATAGTTGATTTGGTTATTGAAGGTTCCACATACCAGTTAGACAAATAATAAAATCGCATCTTCAACGCGTCACGACCAATAAATGGAATATTCATGAGATAAGTATCTATCAAAGTATTCTTCGAAGTGGCTTCCGCTATCTCGTAGGAAGAGATTTCCCATTCAGAATCAGATTCCATCCCATTGCCCATATCACTAACAGTCGAATGCTGTCTATGCAAAGCTAATCCAATTGCATTGCTACCTACAAATTTTTTTCTTCTGGAAATACTTATTAATAACGCTTCATTAGCGAGAAAGAATAAATCTCGTTTACTATAACCCATAGTTCCAGACACAGTACTCTCAAGGAGAGGCGGATTAGCCCCTATTTTGAAACCTTTGATACGTAATAGAATTGACAATTCTTTCTGACGTTGACGCCCATTGGACTTTCGAAAATTTATTAATTAGTTTAACCGATTCGGAGCTACTGAAGCTGGATCTATCCTCGCAGGTACGTGAGTCGTGGCAATAACAACATTCTTGCGGATCTTGGAGTTGCCGAGCTTGTGACCAATACTCTTCAATATTTGGCAAAGTAAAAATTTGGGATCAGCTTCTAGTTTATTATACGAGCGATGAATATTCAATTCATGAATATCTTGAATCCATAGTGTACAAGGAGACATTTCCTTCGCTATTTCAAAGACGAGATTTAATCGGTGTACGCTCTCTTTCGAGATGAAATTTCCACGTTCATTGCTGAAAAAGGATCGGTTGTATATGAATTTCTTTAGTGGTAGTTTCACCACTGGAAAGTAGGAGTTGAATGCTACATCTCTAATAATAGAGGATCGGCCAGTTTCTATAGGTCCTACTAGCAAAATTCCTTTATATGGTAATAATCCCGATTGGAGTGAAATAGGTATGTCACAACATGGCATGTTTAGTATACCATCTCTTCGTCTTGTTGTTGCTGAAAATAGAATATTTCTTCCGAAGGCGGAAAAAGCCCACTTCTCCCCAGGATCCAACTTACGGATCTTGTGACCCAATAGATCATTTTGCCAGAATTGAAGTAAGTATGCCAAAACATTGGATCTTCCTCGTGGATAAGGTTCATGAAAAATCTTGTTGCTCAATAAATCATAATTGGATTTTGATTTCGATGCATGCCTGTAGATAATTTGAGTCGCTACTAAATATTGAGTCAGTAGTTCTCTACTATTATCTAGAATATCAGAGCTTTCTCTACGAAATATCCATGAATCAAGTTCATTTTTCACGAGAAGGAAAAAAATTATATTATTTCCATAACTCAAGAATCTATTCAAGGAATGGATTAGTAGATCTCTCGTTAACATTTAGCTTGTCGGGGGGGAATACATTACCTTTTTCAAATAGGATCCACGCATTGGGTCTGTTAAATATTCAATGGTATCAAAACGTTTCCATGAATGAAAGAAATTGGAACCCGAAACGGCAGACAAGGGATGTTTCAAAAATGCGAGAACGAATAATATTGAGAAGATGTACCAATAGAAGATAGGCCTATCGAAAAATTGAGATACCGACCATTCTCCTGGATGTGACATCTCCGCTTCATCAGGAATTTTTTCGTAAATGAGAAGATTTATCTCGGATGATAGAGTACGAATAGAATTGTTTTCGAATCTCAATCCTAGCCTTTGCAGGCTTCGTAATAAATAGCCTTTCCCGCTACCTACTAAATCCTTAGCAATTCCCTCACAAATTCTAGGAAGATCATAATTTGAGTCATAACTTATTTTAAGTACTATTTCTGGATATGTTTCTCTGATCAGGTCGTAGAAGTATCTCCACCAGGTGGGGGTAAAAAACAGAGGTATATAATCTCTCAATAAGCTCCATTTTTCACCCAAACTGTCTCTCCAAAAGATCCAAGAGATCTTATATTTGTTTAAATCTTTTGAGAATTCATTAAAATTGGTGAAATGGGACAGGCGAGTAGCTTCTTCCCGGGCAGATGAATCTGCAAACCCTGCATCTTCGCGGGGACCCTCCTTTCCAATTGATCCCGCTAGAAATCTCGATGTTACATCATGGCATAATGAGAATCTTAGCAACCAATAAGGTGTATCCAATTCTTCTGGTTCCCAAAAATATCCAATAGACAAACCGTTTTGATAGACTTGATTCCTAGTGGAACCATTTCTTGAGTCTAATCCATCTTTAACAAACTTCTCCGAATTGACTTGATCTAATACCAGATTCCAACGAGGTTGGGGTCGCTGATGGTCCAACCGCCAGTCGGAGTTTACCGACGCCTCTTCCGAAAAAACTCCATCGTTACTGCACGAAAATAGGGACGAGTCTATCGCTTCACAAGGGGATGAGTTCAAACTTGCCAGTAACCCATTTAGATCCGAAATAGAATTGGGAAGTCCATCTAAGTGAGTTACTATTGTTGCAGATTCATGCAGATTAGACGAAATAAATTGAATTGGTGTGAGTAAGTGACCAGCTGTCTTCCATGCTGTTTGTTTCGAGAAATTGGATGATAACGAATCTGACAGTTGGGGATGAATAGATGAGATGATATCAGATGAGATGGCTTTTTCGTCGGAGCCCACGGAGAAGGTTTCTAACACGTTGAGATAACTACTGTTGCATCTCCCGATGAAGAAACCCCCTTTGATTCTCAAAATGAACTTGTTTTCAGTGCGGCTCCGTACAGGTGAGTCGTTTAATTTATTCATTTGATCGGAAATGTTTTTTGAAATACCCACACCAATATCCTTAATTGAACCTCCTTCACGATTTAAATCATGCAGAAACAGATTCCAAAATTGCCGCCCCGTAATGAAAAAAGCATCATTTGAGAATCCTGCTCGGATAGATTCGATGCGAGGCAATCCAGGAATAGTGGGATTCGACCCAGGTTTCAGTGCGGTCGAGGAACCTACCGATTCTTCACCTCTTAACAGTCTAGGCTCGATGAAGAAACTTCTTTTTCTTCCAAGAATTGTTTTGAGAGAAAGTATCTGTTCGTCAATATAACCATCGAATAAACTTGATAAAAAATCAAGATCAATAAGATCCATTTTGTTCAATTTCTCAAAATCTATATCGTCCAATTTCTCGATGCAGTAATCAATGGTATCTACCATAGCTTTCTGGCGAGTAGTCTCAGCAACAATCATTTTAGACAAAAATAACACATCAATAAATCGGTGAAAATATTTCTTGGTATGTTGATTGGTACTACCGAGACAGGCACCAGCATTATTTAGTAACTCGTTTCTCATTATTGACACACGGCAAATTAATTCTTCCAAGTCGTCCCTCAATGCTTTTCTCAAAGATTTTCCGACGGGCGAAAGAGACAAATCCCCTGTCGTATCGAGCCATCTATGGACATTTGATTGAACATTCCTACACTCCTCAATTCGGGAAGTAACATAGTCGTTCAATAGACGCTCCACATTACCCTTCCACTCGAATACTGTTTATTCAGTTGCAATTCTTGCTACGATGGTATATTCTCTGCTCCCCGTCCAGACATCCAACCAATAATTGATTTGGGAGAAATAGTTAGTGGATAACGCACAGAAGTAGTCGTGGAGAAGAAATATGTAGGTTGGGTAGAGAGATATGATTTTACTTCGCCCATACAATCTCACTAGAGAATATATCAAATCTAGATTCCCCCTTCCTTTCAATTTTTTTGAAAAATTAGTATTTTCACTTCGATTAGTTGTTTTTTTAGGTATCCCCAAAGATGCTTCAAAATAGTTTGGAAAAATCTCATTGAAGTCAAAGTATCCGCTACTTGCTAACCCAAGTTTCTTCCTAGATATTTCAGTAAACGTGATATTCTCCCCCATTCTCGGTGGGAAAAATCCTTTCTCGGATTTGATGCTATTACTGACGTCAATAACTATTTTCCCATCAAGAATAAGGTTCGATTTCTTAATTCTCGAGGGGAAGTCGGTTAGTCGGTTGATTAATTGATTTCTAATTTGTGAATAAGCTTGTAGAACGGGAAAGTCTTTGCCATACTTTTCATAATCTAATCCGGATAGAAAGTTGCGAAACAACATCGTTTTTTCACAAGACGTAAACGAAGACAAGTTAGAAAAGGCTTCTTGCTCAAAGGAAAATGCCGATCCATCTCCTCGGTGATCTGCTGAATCTATGGATTCAAATAGCGCTTTGTCACAGGGGTCCAATACTACAGGACTTAATGAATCGTTTCTTAACCATATTGCTCGTAACCGATCCAGATCTTGTTTGTTACGAATTTCCCGAAGAAGCGACAAATCCAAATTGTTTTGGTAGCAGTCACTTCCGTTGTGGAAAGCTACAAATTGGTTATAGAATTTGAAAAACCTAAGAAAATTTCGCAGATACCTATCCCCACGAACCGCTTGAATTTCTTCAGTCTCATCCTTGAATTTGAATATATCCCCGCCAAATAAAAATAGGGGGGAATCCCTCGTTATGCGTGCCTTCCATCTACCGTAAACCAAAGGAGTCATGACATTAGAACGAATTTTTTCGTCATTTGAGGAACCTGCGGAAATTGAAATATCTTTGTTCGAATCTAAGTAATAGAAAGCCGGCACTCCCCTATTCCTATTTTTTCCGATAGAAAAAAATTTTTTGAATTGAAGGAAGCAGTCGTGGGATAAATTACCGGGATTTTCCGCCTGTTTCTTTTTTATCCCGTCACCTCCATCAATGACTTTCGTTAATACAAAACTTCTCTCGATCGATTTTTTGTCACTCAAGCGATGCATAAAAATTGGTATCGTTAGCAACATCAGCATCTCCAGGGTGATGCTACTACCCCTCATTACTGAATGACGCAGATTGCGTAAAAACAGTGAACTCAAAAATCACAAGTCAGATAATTTGATAAAAGGTTCGGCGGTGGAGGCTGGACTAACTAAAAGTTCTTCGAGATGTTGGTTTTTCAATAATTCGGAAAAGTATTTAAATGCATCGACTTTTAAGAAGTCCCAAACTTCAGAGGAAGAGTCGGGGCCTCTTACTCCTACTCTTCTTTCTACTACCTTCTTTACCATAGTTTCTTCTTCCATATTAGTTATGAGACTATTTCTCTATCTATTTCCCATATTTCTTTTATTATACCGATAATTTTGGAAATTTCAAGATGGGACGAAAGAAATATATCAGACGAGTCTGGTTATTTCTGTAAATAGCCGCATCCAAAACTGGAATGAAACCATAAATTTTCAAATGTTATTGTTGAAGAGACCCGTATATACCTCATCCACCTCAACAAATTCTCTCCGCTCTCAGCAGGCGGAGCGGTGGTATTGAATTACCCGGATGGGCGAACGACGGGGATTGAACCCGCGCGTGATGGATCCACAATCCATTGCCTTGATCCACTTGGCTACGTCCGCCCCCTTTGCTAATGTTGAGGGGCTCAACAAATGTGAACAAGATCCGTGTGTTAAGCTAGATATAGATAGATTCTTTGATTGATACAGTCCATATTAACTGCATGTCTATAACAAGACGACAGAGAATCTGTGAAAAGATTGTATTGTTCAACTCCTTCCACCCAAAAGATTGACCAAAAGATTGAAGGATTGCAAGCATTCAGTGAGTAGAAATAGGAACTTTTTGAAGTATTAAATCTCGGAGGGATATTCCAACAAGTTTTCCTTATCAAAAAAAGGTCGGAAACTGAAGACCGTGAGGTTGTGACAGGCCGTTATCGTCCTCTCTCTTCGTTTTACCGTATGAACCTTGAGGGCACCAAACCCTATCTTCCGAAGTTGAAGGGTTTGGTATCCAGTTGTGCTGTATGACCAGACGGATATTATCCGTTTATAGAAGGGGCTTCAACAGAAGCTAAGTCTAGGGGGAAGTTATGAGCGTTACGTTCATGCATGACTTCCATACCTAGGTTGGCACGGTTTATGATGTCAGCCCAGGTGTTTATAACACGACCTTGGCTGTCAACCACGGATTGGTTGAAGTTAAAACCATTCAAGTTGAATGCCATGGTGCTGATGCCTAAGGCGGTGAACCAAATACCTACTACGGGCCAGGCAGCTAAAAAGAAGTGTAGAGAACGAGAATTGTTGAAGCTAGCATATTGGAAGATCAAACGACCAAAATAGCCGTGAGCAGCTACGATGTTGTAAGTTTCTTCTTCTTGACCAAACTTATAACCTGCATTAGCAGACTCATTCTCAGTAGTTTCTCTAATCAAACTAGAAGTTACCAAAGAACCATGCATAGCACTGAATAGAGAGCCGCCGAATACGCCAGCTACACCCAACATGTGGAAGGGATGCATAAGGATGTTGTGCTCAGCCTGGAAGACGATCATGAAATTGAAAGTACCAGAAATGCCCAGAGGCATACCGTCAGAGAAACTTCCTTGACCAATTGGGTAGATCAAGAAGACGGCAGCAGCAGCTGCGACTGGAGCTGAGTAAGCAACAGCAATCCAAGGACGCATACCTAAACGGAAGCTTAGTTCCCACTCGCGACCCATGTAGCAAGCTACACCAAGTAGGAAGTGAAGAACGATCAGTTCGTAAGGACCACCATTGTAAAGCCATTCATCGACGGAAGCTGCTTCCCAGATTGGGTAGAAGTGTAACCCAATAGCTGCAGAAGTAGGGATGATAGCACCAGAGATAATGTTGTTACCGTATAGCAAAGAACCAGAAACGGGCTCGCGAATACCGTCAATATCTACAGGAGGAGCTGCGACGAAAGCAATGATGAATACAGAGGTTGCGGTTAGTAGGGTGGGAATCATCAAGACACCGAACCATCCGATGTAAAGACGGTTTTCGGTGCTGGTGATCCAGTCGCAAAAGCGACCCCATAGGCTTGCGCTTTCGCGTCGTTCTAAAGTTGCGGTCATGGTAATTTTTGGTTTTCGAAAAGGAGTTAGCGATTCCCCAGGCTGGTAAGCCTGTTAATTCCTAGTGTATCACAAAAACCTTTCTGTGTCAACCAAACTAAAATACATTGAGTCTCTAAAATTCTTGCATACAGAGGCTTTTTTCCCGTATACCAAAATTTTTTGTAACTTTTTTTACAACATAAATTCCCTAAGACAAGGGAGAGAGAGAGGGAAAAATAAAAGTTTTCTTCTACGCGATGCGCGCCCCCGATTAATTTTTTGGTCTACAAAAAACTAATCCTACGTCAAGCCTTTTCAAGAGCGAAGCACTCCGCAACTAACTTTGCATCGACCACCGCATCACGAAGATTGTAAGAATTAACAAACTGAAAAGGAAGTAGTCGTGAACCCCTCACTCATCCACTTCCGCGTGATATTTCTTGATTCACCGATACTTGCGTCCCGGTTCCAATCCGCAATGAAAAAATTGTGGATTGGAACGAATCTAAACAAAACTAGCGGAAGTGGGCAAAAGCTTTATTAGCTTCCGCAACTTTATGAATCTCCTCCTTTTTCCGTATGGCACTACCAGAATTTCTGGCGGCATCCATCAATTCATCACTCGATCTTAAAGCCATACTTCGACCTGAGCGTTTTCGACACGCGATCAATGACCACCGGATGGCCAAAGCTTTTCCTTCTGCAGGTACTACTTCAACGGGAACTCGATAAGTTGATCCACCCACACGTTTGGTTTGCGTGACTACATCGGGAGTTACCCCACGCACTGCCTGTCGCAACACAGACAGTGGGTTCCTATTTGTCTTTTATCTAATCCGCTTCATAGCCTGATAAAAAATCTGATAAGCTAGTGATTTTTTGCCGTTTCTCATGATACGATCAACTAGCATGTTTACTAATCGATTGCGATAAATTGGATCCGATTCAATATTTCTAATTTTGTTCACTACATTGCTCCGATGTACCACGAGTTTACAATTCTGTCAGACTTCAATCAATTTTTATTTTTCGGCGTTATCTTAAGTTAAGCTACTATTTTGGCTTCTTCACTCCATATTGTAGAGTGGATCCACCGGTTAATGGGGATCTCCCTCCAAACTGCACGTGCGGCTTTCGTCGAATACAGCTTTCCATATGATTGAATAAAAACTACCCAAGCGATTTCCAACCAATTTTTTTTCTATCACGCAAATCATATTTACTCATTGCACATTGAGCATCCGTTTCCTTTTCTTCCACAGAAGGAAAAATATGGAAAAGAAAAATCTTGCAATTCAATTATCTTACTAGTAATGTCCGTAGGTTTCTCGATCCAATCGGTAGCTGTATACAAAGTCTCCGCCGAATATCCGTAGTCGTAACCTGAATCTGTTCCAGAAGGAAAAGACTTTTTTTTTTAGGTGGAAGTCCGGGTAAAACTCAACTTAATGGAATAAAACACCTTAGACACCAAGTTGTTTCACACAAATAGACGGATAATAACCAATCTTTGTAGTAGCAGGCTTCAGTCCCCTGGCCATGCTGGGTCGGCTACACATTTGACATATCAGAACCACTGATACGGAATCATTGCGATGATACAAGTTGTGACAATGTTCTGCAACGCACTAGAACGCCCTTTTCTACGACCCTTCACTCCTACAGCATCTAAGGCTCCTCTGACGATGTGATACCTAACGCCGGGTAGGTCTTTGACCCTTCCGCCTCTCACAAGGACCACCGAATGTTCCTGCGAATTGTGGCCAATACCTGGTATGTAAGCCGTTACCTCAAACTTGGAGGTTAATCGAACTCTGGCGACTTTACGTAGGGCAGAGTTGGGTTTTTTTGGTGTAGTTGTGAAATAGTCGACAGCTACAACGTCGCTATACAGAACCGTACGTGAGATTCCCACCTCATACGGCTCCTCGTCATTCAATTACTAGAACTAACTCCTCCAAGTCGTTTCTGACTACAAGTACAAAAACCAATTTACGGGAGAAATTTCATTCTTTTTCCCGCAAATTTCTTTTCAAAGTTTTGTCTCTGTGTCTTTTGCCGGATTGCAAAGAAGCGACGCAGATAGAGAAATGAAAAATCTATCAAATTGATGCATGGGTTTACCAACGAACGAGTTTCCGGCTTTCGCGTCAGTAAGTCAGTAATATGGGGCGGATTGAATATGGAGTAGATTGACGAGTCGGTATCAGCTTATCCACATCATTAATTATTTTCCGATAAGGAATTCATTTTGGAATGGAGGCAGTTTCTATATCTCACTCTCGTTCTTCATTTCGTTTTGACGAGGCTACCTGAGGAGGATTCGACAACCTAACCAATTACCCAATAAGTAGGTGAACTAAACTATGGATTTTTATAAAATGGAAGGGGTCCGATGACTACTTGGAGTTTACCAGCGATGACGATGCAAAGATAGCAACGGGGAAAAAACCCGTGGATCTAAAAAAAGCGGGGAGAACTGGGTTAATAGATCACTTACTTTGGTGGTTGTGGCTTAGTTAGCTTGTTCCGCGACAAGCCACTGGTCAAGTCCCGTAGCACTCCACCCCCCTCTCCTTTCCGCGAGCCGAATTAGAAGTCAGTCTGGGCTCCGGAGGAAAGAGATTGTACCACGAGAGCTGGGGGGGGGTCAAGCTGCTTCTACCACTAGTTGATACTAGCACTCCCACACTTCAAAGATTAGGGGTGGAAAAGCCCAAAGTGAGAACAAAAATGGAGCTAGTATTGGCAGGGGTGAGATGCCAGTATACCAAGCAGGGTTAGAGCTTGTATAGGTACAGGGTTACAGGAGTTTTGGGTATAGGTAAAGGCAGCCTTTACTCTTTCGCAACATGTCTTCGAAAGATATTTTCAATTGTTGCCATATTGAAACTCCCTTCCAATTTCTCCCCGTCCCGAGTGGAACTAACAAAACGAATAGGCCAGGCAAACCGGGTAATTTCTTATTTCTGCTCATATCCTATCCCTGCGGTGCGGGGAAGAAAGAAGCTCCGCCTGTCGCCCGTATATGCGATCAATTGGGCTCTTGCCATGCCGAAACAGTGGACCCATCCATATAGGTCAAAGCACAGAGGCTTTTAATGAGGTATCCGGGGGCGGCTTAGAAAATTCAGGGATTTTTCATTGGTTGGCAGATAAGGTGGGGTATTGCCCAGGAAACGAAGCAAATCTAGGTGCGAGAAAAGATCCGATACCAGGATCCTTTCCTTGTACGAGTCGTATGTAAATTACGCGGAATCTCACGGAATAGAGCCTATTCCTTTTAATAATTTCGCCGCCGTACTCGAGGATTCTATTCGTTCCTTGGGATATAGAGATGTTCTTCTAAAGAGGAGGGCACACGGAAAAGTCTTAGTCGGGCTTGTCTTAGGAAACAGCGGAGAACCTATTAGAAGGGATAAAAGATCTGAGTTTGTTGCAAGTTTCTCGGAGATAGAGCCCTGGGAAGGGTTTTCTTTAGATAAACCATCGTGGGAGCAAAAGGAAGAAGAGACTAAGAATGATTGTACTTTTCACTTCCAACACAGTAACGATCAAGAATGGCAGAATTTGGAAGAAAGAAAGAGAATGGGAGCTGATGAGATTTCTCAGAGCGATGTCAATAGTGCTGATAGTGTTGATAGAAACGCCTTTTTCCCTAAAAAAGAAAAAATTAAGTCTTTTTACAGTCTTTCCTCCTTAGAGGAGTTTACACAAAAGGTATTGGAGCATCCAGTCTTGAAGGAACTTACCCTTTTTCAAAACACTCTTGGTCGCCGAGTTTGCCTACTCGCATAAAACCCTACTATGATAAGTTAGAAGGGTAAGTTAGAAGAAAATTCTATAGGCAGAAGCCATTACCACGAGGGATTACTTATTTCCAGAGCTTTGGCCTCTCACGAGTTAGTTTTTCTCATGTATATGGTGGAGAAATTAAAACAGGGCAGGTTAGGAATCCCCTTTAGTCTAGAACATGATGGTTTGCTTTACATCACCCGAGCTTCAACCAGAGCGAACACTCTGTCTTCCATCAACTCTTTTCTTAAAGCTCGCAGTCACGAACTGCTGGGGGTCAACATTCCCATTGAATTGAAGTCGTGATTTTAATCTTTTTTTTTTTCTTTTTTAGGAAAAAA